GTAAATGTAACTCCTTGTTCAAAGAACTATTCAGAGTGCCTCGAGCTCCCTTTAAAACTTGTTGGAAAACCTGTTGTCGGACTTGCTGAACCGCCCTTTGGTGGTCAAAACGAATGGTTTCATTTTTGTACTTTTCTAATTCTTCCAAAGTCTTATAAGTTGACTTAATCAAATTCAATTTTTCTCGTTCTATCTCCGAGTATCCATTCACTCGAAATTGATCTGCTTCCCTTTCGACTTTCCGTAAGCGAGCCCGGGCTTTTTCCAGCCGTTGAATGGCCCCCCCCTGCAGTTCCTCTGAATTTCGAATAGTATTCAGGATCTTCCGTTTTCGATTATCTAATAAATCACTTAATGAAAGTAGATTATCTTTCCATTCATCTCAAAACTTACATGATCCCTTCCCGAACCAAACATGAATTTTTCGATTCATTTGGCTCTCACACTCAATTACTTCAACTTTTTAAGTATGGGGGCAATTCCCATATCTTTTTTTTTTTTTAATGTAATGAGCCTATCCTCTACCTCTCTTCTCTATTCATATTCCAAGATGTCGCGACTAATCACTAATCCAAGACCAGAATATTTTGAGGACTCTTCTGACGGAACAAAACAAAAATATTGAATTGTCAGCAAAGTTGTTTCTTTTTTTCGTCAAATCCAAAGAATTCTTCTTACTTTATATTATACACAGGTCACCGATTCAGCATAAAAAGCGGTTGATTGAAATATTTCAAATATTTTGCATTCCAATAAAAGAAAAGGCTCAAATAATTTTATCGACATGAGTGTTTTATATCGAAAAAAAACAAATTCCAATTATTCATATTATTCATTTTGCAAACATTTCTATTCTATATTAATATAGTAGTAGAAAGAGTACCATGCTGCGTCTGGACTTCAAACAGTTTGGTTTAGCTTTAACCATGTTAATGACCCCACACTATTGGTTTGGTTGATAGAGAATCAAAGTAGATTTACCAATGAATCACGAAATGCTATGGTTCTTAAATATGATTTGAGATTGATTCAGAAGTAATTCGCGGAATCGTGCACCTTTTTCGATCTAGTTATAATGAAAAAAAGTACAGCTGGTTGGATCCAGCCTATTCTTGAAATAAACAACTCGCACGCACTCCCTTTCCAAAAAAGATCAATACACCAAGGACTACACTTAGATTTATTGGATTTGTTGCTAAAATATCGGTATTAAACCCGAAACTCCCGGCAAATGACCAGCGAACCAAGGAAACGAAAGAATCGGTTATATTTTTCATATTATCTCCTCTTTTAGATAGACTAAAAAAAAAATACGTAATTTGCATATTTATAGGATTAAACAAAGGGATTCGCAAATAAAAGCGCTAATGCTACAACCAGTCCATAAATTGTTAAAGCTTCCATAAAAGCCAGACTAAGCAATAAAGTACCTCGTATTTTTCCCTCCGCCTCGGGTTGTCTCGCGATACCTTCTACAGCTTGACCCGCAGCAGTACCTTGACCTACTCCAGGTCCAATAGAAGCAAGCCCGACGGCCAACCCAGCGGCAATAACAGAAGCGGCAGAAATCAGTGGATTCATGATAAGTTCCTCGCACTAAAATAAAGAAATAGTTAATGATACAATCGTCCAATGAATTATGACTTAATTATTCCATCGCTAAGATTCATCCAGTCGAAATAATTAAGAACTCGGAATTGAAGTAATAATAATATTAGTATTAAACCATAAAAGCTACTTCGATATCTCTTTTTTAGTTCCGATCCACAGGATTTTTGTGAATCCATACAACTTTTGTTCTTCCATTTCTTCTTTCCAAACCCCTTTTTAATTCTTCGTTCGTTAGTTTTCTTTATTTCATCGCTTTATTCATTCACATTCAATTCACAGGCAAAGACGAAACCGAAGAATTTCTATTGGAATCTCTATCTAAGTTCACAATAGTAGGGCGGATTAGATATCTCTTTAGTTGATATATAACTATCAATATCTAATATCATATATACATGTCTTTCTTCCATAACGTAAACCAACTATTCATATCTTCATATCTTAGATTCAAACTATTCGTATCTTAAAGTCAATCGTATTCTAGAATCATTCTTGGAACCATACACAAAAGTTGGCTTAGAGTCATTAGATCCCATATACCCAATTCTGTTCCCCTCTCCCAATCAACCCATTTTTTATGAATCTCGTTTGGCGAATCATTGCATAGAAATAAACATAAGTATTTTATTCCGGTAAGGTCATTCACTTTAATTATTTATTAATATTTTCTTTTGGTCAATCGTTGAATTGAATAAAATCAACTAAAATGGGAATCATTCTAGAAAGCATCTTTCTTTTTCTTTTTTTTTTAATCACACACCGTGTAAATTGTGATACTACGATACTATAAGAATTTTTATATTAAGAATTTTTATTCAAATAATGACTCCTTATATTTGAATTGAATGAACAAAACAATAGAATGATAATATTCATTGGCAGGAGTATGATATAATAAAGCCAAACATTAATTTTAGGAAAAAGATCTTTTTGATCTCTTTCCTTTTTTACAATTCCCCAATATCTGAATTTTTTTCTATGACTCTTGGTCGTATATCCCGTATTTGTCTATTTCTATTTGTATATTGATGTTTCCTAAGTGGATTATCTTTAGTTACGCATACACTGCGTTATTCTAAGCTAAAAAAAAAAAAAAGAGACTATTTCGAAAACTAGTCAATGATGGCCCTCCATAGATTCGCCTATATAAGCCGCCGCTAAAGTTGCAAAAATAAGAGCTTGAATACCGCTTGTAAATAATCCAAGGAACATCACAGGTATAGGAACCACTAAAGGTACTAAAGAAACAAGAACAACAACTACTAATTCATCAGCTAATATATTCCCGAAAAGTCGAAAGCTAAGTGATAAAGGTTTTGTGAAATCTTCTAAAATGTTAATGGGTAAAAGAATTGGAGTCGGTTGAATGTATTTACTGAAATAACCTAATCCCTTTTTAGAAAGACCTGCATAGAAATATGCTACTGACGTGAGCAAGGCTAAAGCAACGGTAGTATTGATATCATTCGTAGGTGCAGCTAACTCCCCATGGGGTAACTGTATTATTTTCCAAGGTAAAAGAGCACCGGACCAATTCGAAACAAAAATAAATAGAAACATAGTTCCAATAAAGGGAACCCATGGACCATATTCTTCTCCAATCTGAGTTTTGCTCACGTCTCGAATAAATTCAAGGACATATTCGAAGAAATTTTGACCGGCAGTCGGAATAGTTTGTGGATTCCGAACAGCTATAAGGGCTGAACCTAATAAGATAGCAATTACAACCCAAGAAGTAATAAGTACTTGGGCATGGACTTGTAAACCTCCTATTTGCCAATAGAAATGTTGGCCTACTTCCACACCGGATATATCGTATAACCCTTTTAGTGTGTTACTGGAACATGATATAACATTCATATTGCCCTCTAACAGAAATAGAACTTTAAAAAGAATTATTTTGATTCAACCCTCTCCCTTTCGACTTGTATACTTTAATTAGAATTATCCGTTTTGAATACCCGCTAATCACATAATATCCACAGTTTTTTTTAATTTCTTTTCTTTTATGCGATTCAAGAAGAGTAACCGATTCCAAAAATAAAAAAATCCATGTAGTTACCAAAAAAATTGATTTATCTTATTATTAATCAAGGATTTCGTATATAGCTAGAACGACCCTCACAAATTGCAAATACAAATTTATTAAGAATTAATCGGATTGAAGCTATAGCGTTATCGTTTGCTGGAATCGAAATATCTGCTAGATCGGGGTCACAATTTGTATCGATTAAACAAATTGTTGGAATTCCCAAAGCGATACATTCTCGAAGAGCCGTATATTCTTCTTGCTGATCAACGATGATTACAATATCCGGTACCCCCGTCATATATTGAATCCCGCCCGGATACGTTTGCAAGCGTGATAATTGTCTCTTCAGGATAGCTGCATCTCTTTTTGGAAGACGGTTGAGTCTCCCCGTCTTTTGTTCCGCTCTCAAATCCCTGAACTTATGAAGTCTCGTTTCTATAGTGGACCAATCCGTTAACATACCACCGAACCTTTTTTTATTAATATAATATAATGACATATAATGACACCGGGTTCTTATTGCAGCTCGTGCTACTAAATCCGCTGCTTTATAACAAGCTTCTGATAAAAAACGAGCAGTTCTTGTCAGATTTGTAATATGAATACCTTTATGTTTTGCTGAGATATAAGGTGACATTCTAGGATTCCATTTCCTAGTACCATGACAAAAAGGAATTCCTGCTTCCATCATCTCTTCAAAATTGATATTCCACTATCTTCTTGCCATTTCTCCCCATACTTCCTCTTTTTTTTATCAAAAAAAGATTTGATAAAAAAAAGAGACGAGGTGCCCTGAAATAAATAATTGTTCCAATGGAACCTTCTCTTCTACCAGAGATTGGCCATTGATACACAATCCAGGCCATTCATTACTTTCTATTCGTTATTATCTTTCTTTTCTTACTATTAAGAAATCAAAGGATCAAAAATAGTTAAGAGAATCCGCTCCTTAGGACTCATTAAATCCTCTAAATGATTGTTCTGATGTAGCATGTAAAGTCTTTGAAATGCAAAAGTCTAATAATTCTCTGTGGTGTAAGAAAATATCTATCATCCCCCCCCCGAATAAATTCTTTTTTTTGTTTCCAAAAGAATATTGTTATGCTGCCGTGAACAGTGCACTAATGCTTTGAATCCGGTACCAACGGGTATCATCCCCCCCAGAACAACGTTCTCTTTCAGGCCTTTCAACCAGTCGATACGACCCCGGAGAGCTGCTTTTGCTAAAACCCGAGCGGTTTCTTGAAAACTTGCTTCAGATATAAAACTTTGAGTATTCAGAGATGCTCTCGTTATTCCCAATAATATAGCTCGATAACAGATCGCTTCTTCCAAAGCACGCCCCGTTCGCTCCGCTCGTAACAATCCAATAAGTTCGCCGGGTAAAAAAATATTAGACATTCCATCTTCTGAAACCAACACTTTTGATGTTATTTGACGTACAATAATTTCGATATGTCTATTATGGATTTGGACCCCCTGGGATCGATAAACCTTTTGGATCTTATTAACCAAAGAGATACGACTTTGCACTATAGTTAGCTCAGCACCAATTAAGAATCCCCAAGGAATCCCAAGAATTCTTGTTATACGCGCGTTCCAACCCTCAACTCTTTTTTCTAGGTTCATCGATATTGAATCAATCGAACGCACTTCTAACACCTGTTCTACTTTTGGAAGACCCTGCGTTATATCACCAGATCTTGATTTTTCATATATAAATGTAATTAATGTATCTCCTTCATAAAGGATTTCTCCATAATGCCCATGAACTGTTGCTCCTGGAGTAGCCAAATAAGGCTTAGCTGATCTTATTACTACAGAGCCAGCTTGAACAATTAAAACTTGACCTGATTTGAGGTGTGGTCCATTTGTGGCTATACATATATTTTCACAAATAAACTGCCCAAGACTCATTATTGTGTACATTTCCTCACAATAATTATGATGGATAAAATCCCAATTCAAATTAAATGGATTCAAAACAATCTTACTGTCTGGATCAGGATTATAAATTCTCTCGTTTTCATCCATTAAATAAAATTTACGTACTTGAAAAGTCTGTTTTAAATTATCAAGTTTCAAATAGTTAGTTACCGAAACCGGATTATAAGTTATTAAATAGTAAAATGAATAAAAATTCGCAATTTGAAGGACTGTTCCTAAGGGTCCCAACGAATTCCTAATTGGAATTAGAGGATCTTTTTGAATGTGAATTGATTGCTTTATCACATTATGATATTTGATATCGTTGAATGGACCCATTCGAAAACAATTAGATGATGACAAAATTATCAAAGATTGGCATTCCTTATTTCTATTCAACAAGGTATGAATAGTTCCTTGATTTTGGCTAAGTGATTGTTGAACCCTTGCCTTGAAATAAATGGAGTAAAACGGATTTATATTGGTGCGATCTGGACCATTATCAGAGATCAATCCTGGACTTGACGGAGCATTCCTTTTTCTGATATACGGAATATGGGATTGCACTAAGTCGATTCTTAGGAAATCTCGAATCATACCATTTGTACTTACTTCAACAAAGGAAGCACAGACCTCTTCGACGGAAGAACTTTTTTTGTCTTGGTCCCAATTCAAGACTAAACAAGTTCGAACTAATTGAATACTTGTGTCAGAAATACCCCGAAAGGGTTTGCCCTTTCCATAAAGGATATAATTGACAACTCGAAGGTGCATATTATCCTTTTCCCGCAGCAGATCCTGGGGGAAGAGTGTTGCTAAATTGATACCGTTCGCTATTTCATATGTGACTACGGGTCGAACCAAAACAAAATGCTTTTTCTTGGTAGGTGTGATCCGTTGGACATAGATCCATTTTTTCAATTTTTTTGATTCCCGGGTGGATCCCTTAAGTTCTTTTTTTCCCGTTTCCGGCGGTATCAAGATGCCACTGTGTCGGGATATCTTATCCGTTTCCCCAGGAAAATGGATATCCCCAGAAAAAACTTTTAGTTCAATCTTTTTTTTTTTTTTCTCCACTCGGACCAATCCGCCCACTTGGCTTCTTCTATTTAAAGCGATTCGGGTATCTACTCCAATGATACTATTATTCCGTACCATTACGTAAGAAGATTCGGGTAAAATATGCACTTCCTCGGGAATGAAAAAAAAGCGATCGATTTTCATTTGAAATTTTGGCTTGATTTTTTTGACTCCTCGATACTCAATCAAGTCCTCTTTTTTGACGATTGAATGTGCCCCTATAGTCCCATATTTAGTAATTCCTGAATTCTTTCTTCTGTATCGAGGATCATCAAAATAAGCAAGAATACTATTTTTACGGAAAATACCCTTTATGGGTATTTCAATCGAGATACCTGAATGGGGCATTAGTTCTTTCTCTTGTTCTTGAATGGATTGGAACGGAATGAGAAATTGATTTCTTCGCCTTTTTGCCAATAAATCAGAATTCTTGTGGAGAATTGCAGGATGTATGAGATTACAATGACCAATACCTATGATTCGATTAAATCCCGAATAATCAAAAATACCATCTTCTTTTTTATCAGAAAAATCTGACCTAACTAATTGGTGTCTCACTTGATCATTATTCACTGAGAGGCTAGAAATATATCTTCGTTCGACAGAATGAGAATGGATGTTCAGTTGATCTTGATTCTTGTGGAGTGAAAAAGAAACTACACCGGATCTGCACGAACCTCCTGATAATATCCATAAATGACTTGTTTTTGGTAAGAGCCGGACATTACTATATTGAAATTCGGGTGCATGGTACACGTCGGTACTCCAGTGCATTTCTCCCTCTGAGTCAGAATAAATATGTTTTCGAACCCTCTCCTTAAAATTCAAAGTGTATGTTCCCGCCCGAATCT